GAATAAGCTAAACCCTTCTTAATATCTTTTTGAGCAAGAGCTAAAGTGGCCCCTAAAAGTAATGTTATTATACCTATCAAAGCTATTAGCTTCATTATGAAAGGTAAAACTCTTAAAAGCGGGAGAAGACGAGCGACAAGAAAAATTCCAGCCGCTACCATAGTAGCGGCATGTATAAGAGCTGAAATAGGGGTAGGCCCTTCCATAGCATCAGGTAACCATACATGAAGGGGAAATTGAGCAGATTTAACAATTGAGCCAGCAAATAATAGAAAGGCACACAAAGTAGAAAATAAAAAATTAATTTCATTAGTATAAACCAAGTTATTGAATATTTCAAACAAATCCCGAAATTCTAAACTCCCTGTTATCCAATAAAATCCTAAAATTCCTAATAATAAACCAAAATCTCCAACACGATTAGTCACAAACGCTTTTTGACAAGCTTTCGACGCAATAGGCCGGGTGAACCAAAAACCTATTAATAGATAAGAACACATTCCAACCAATTCCCAAAAAAAATAAATTTGTATCAGATTAGAACTAGTAACTAATCCTAACATTGACGTATTGAAAAAACTCATATAAGCAAAAAACCTCAAATATCCCTGATCATGAGACAGATAATTGTCACTATAAAAAAGAACCATAATTCCAACAGTAGTGATTAATATTAACATAATAGAAGAAAGTGAGTCAACTAAATAGCCAAATTCTAAAGAAAAGTCATTATTGATAGTCCAAGACCATATAGATAAATAGATAGAAGGGTTATTTTTTTGTTGAATAGACAGATAGGTTGAAAAAATCATAACTATACTTAAGAATAAAATACTAGGAAAAACCCACATACGACGAAGATCTTTTGTTGCGGTGGGAAAAAGTAGAAGTCCTACTCCTATTAATATAGGAACTGGAAATAGAATAAAAGGTATAATCCATGAATATTGATATATATCTTGCATAAAAATAAAAATATATATATATATATATTTTATGTTTATTTTAAAAAATTATTTATGATTTACCGGTTCTTAGCTTTTTTGAAATGAAAGGGGTCGGTTAATAAAAAAAAAAAAAAATGAAAATATACAAAATATAGAATTTTGTATACTTAATTGTTTTGAATATTTTTTTTTTTCAAAACATTTTTCCCGAAAAGTTAGTTATTTTAGTTGGCTTATTCAGAATCATTAAAAAATGTCTTTTTGGAACCGAATTAATTTAATTGTCTTAAAAAAAAAAAAGACATTTCTTTTTTTTCGTTTTCGTTAAAGATTATGATCTTCAAACCATAACATCCAAGACTTGACTTTCCTAAAATGAAAAGGAGGAATTAATAAAATAGCTTTTAGAAAATTCTTTATTTTGGCACTTTTAATAGATAAGAGACTAAGTACTGTCTGTTGCACATTTTTAAATGAGATTAAAATTAGATGTATTCCTTGTGTGAGCCGAGCCAATTTCATTTTTCAATTAATTGAAAAATGAAATTGGTATTGAGGGTTGTTTATTAAAACTTTTGATCTTTTTTATTATGTATTTTAGCCCATTTTATTACCTGTATAAATGCATGTAGGCTGACAAAAATAAACTTTCCAGAGATATAAATAAAATAAGGGGTTTTGAACAAAAGATAATAGATGTCTTTGACATCCAACTATTAAAAACTTATTCTAGTTTTTGAATGGCAGTTCCGAAAAAACGTACTTCTATCTCAAAAAAACGTATTCGTAAAAATCTTTGGAAAAATAAAGGATATTGGGCAGCGTTGAAAGCTTTTTCATTAGGTAAATCTCTTTCTACACGGAATTCAAAAAGTTTTTTTATGCAAAAAATCAATAATCAACAATAGGAAAAATCTGAGTTGCTTTAATTCGAAAAGTAGTCAGTCTAATTTGTTTTTAATTGTAAATTGTTTCTAATTTTTTTATAAGTCTTTTTTTATATTATAAGTTAGAAACAATTTTTTAAAAATTTTTATTTTTTTACAAAAATATTGTATTTATTATTATAAAAAGATTCTATTTCTATAGAAGTTAATATTTGTATATATAGTGCTAAATATTTATATATAGCTCTATAAGTTAATAGAAATAGATATAAAATGAAAAAAAAATATCTAAAAAAAATATCTACCATAGAACTAAAAAGAATAACTAAAAAAAAATTTCTGTTTTTGGTTTGACCCGATCAATAGCTATGATAAATTGAATTTGTTTCGTTTTTGGAATTACAAAATTATTTCTTTAAGTTAGTATCACTAAATATATCCTAACTTTTAATTGAACCTAATAAAAAAAATAAAAGCCCTTTGCTTTTAAGTGGTTATAGGAAGAATACGCCAATTTTAGAGCCTATATTTCCACTGGAGAATCACTCCATAAATGTAGAAATATTTATTGCATTGAAGTAGAAATATTTATTGCATTGAAATTGACTACTTCACCCTCGACAATTGAATAAAAAAAAGATTAGTATGTTTTCAAACAAGCCGCTATGGTGAAATTGGTAGACACGCTGCTCTTAGGAAGCAGTGCTAGAGCATCTCGGTTCGAGTCCGAGTAGCGGCATGGCATCTTCTAAAAGGTAAGTCCTATACTGAGTTCAACTCTTGAGTTCAATGTCAATTATCCTATAATTGACATTGAAGTGAAATCCCCACGTTTTTTTATTAAAAAAAATTATGATCTTTTCAACTATCGAGCATATATTTACACATATATCTTTTTCAGTGGTTTCAATTGGAATTACAATTTATTTACTAACCCTATTAGTCGATGAAATCGTAGGACTATATGATTCGTCGGAAAAGGGAATACTGACTGCTTTTTCCTGTATAACGGGATTATTAGTTACTCGTTGTATTTATTTGCAACATTTACCATTAAGTAATTTCTATGAATCATTAATCTTTCTTTCATGGAGTTTCTCCAGTATTCATATGGTTGTTCCGTATTTCAAAAAAATTAAAACCTATTTAAATGCAATAACCGCGCCAAGTACTATTTTTACCCAAGGTTTTGCTACTTCGGGTCTTTTAACTGAAATGAACGAATCTGAAATATTAGTACCCGCTCTCCAATCCCATTGGTTAATGATGCACGTAAGTATGATGGTATTGGGCTATGCTGCTCTTTTATGCGGATCATTATTATCATTAGCTCTTCTAGTCATTACATTTCAAAATTTCATAATAAATTTTTGTAAAAGCAAAAATTTCGTAAATGAGCCATTTTCGCTGTGCGAGATTCAATACATAATAGAAAAAAAAAATCGTTTAATAAAAACTTCTTTTCTTTTTTCTAGGAATTATTACAGGTTTCGATTGATTCAACAATTGGATCTTTGGAGTTATCGTATTATTAGTCTAGGGTTTATATTTTTAACTATGGGTATTCTTTCAGGAGCAGTATGGGCTAATGAAGCATGGGGATCCTATTGGAATTGGGATCCAAAGGAAACTTGGTCATTTATTACTTGGACCATATTTGCAATTTATTTACATATTCGAACAAATAAAAATTTTGAAAGTATAAATTCTGCAAGTGTGGCCTCGATGGGTTTTTTTTTTATTTGGATATGCTACTTTGGGGTTAATTTATTAGGAATAGGGTTGCATAGTTATGGTTCATTTCCATTAATATCTAATTGAATTGAAGAAAGTACTTGAAAAATACAAAATAAACATAGGACAGTATAAGTGTATATAAGAAAACTTCATGGAATACAGCGGGAACCCTTTGATTTTTTTTCATTTCCATTACTTGATTCAAAGGGTTCTCGCTGGATTCCATACCCCTTATAATAGAATTCCTTTTTCTTTTACTCAAACCTCAAAGAAGAAAAAGGAATTCTTTTTAATTGTCCAACAAACAATTTTGAAAATTATAAGATTTGTCTTTGATTTTTTGATTTCCTCACAAAAAAAACTATGGATAAAAAAAATTAGATATAAGAGCTTCTACTTTCTCAACTGATAGTGAAAAAACAAAATCTGGATAAATACCAATAGATATTACAGGTAAAAGAATAGAGATCGAAAGAAACAATTCTCGCGGCCCAGAATCAACAAAATATGAGTTTGGGGCAGTAAAAAGCTTGTATCCGTAGAACATTTGGCGTAACATAGATAAAGAATAAATAGGAGTTAATATTATTCCAATTGCCATTACAAAAGTAATTAGGATTTTGGGCATTAAAAGATATTTTTGGCTAGTAAGTATTCCAAAAAAGACTATCAATTCTGCAACAAAACCACTCATGCCCGGTAATGCAAGAGAGGCCATTGATAAGACACTGAAAGTCGTAAATATTTTTGGAATTGTGATAGCCATTCCGCCCATTTCATCGAGATAAACGAGACGTATTCGATCATAACTCGTTCCGGCCAAGAAAAAAAGTGCAGCGCCAATAAATCCATGAGAGATTATTTGTAAAACGGCTCCGTTGAGTCCTGTATCGCTTATAGAACCAAGTCCTATAATTATGAAACCCATATGAGATACGGAAGAATAAGCTATTCTTTTTTTTAAATTCCGTTGACCGGGAGATGTTGAAGCTGCATAGATTATTTGAATTGTGCCAACTATCATCAAGCAAGGAGAAAATATAGAATGGGCATGGGGTAATAATTCCATATTTATCCTAATCAATCCATACGCTCCCATTTTTAATAAAATTCCAGCTAGAAGCATACAAGTACTGTAATGTGCCTCTCCATGAGTGTCTGGTAACCAAGTATGTAAGGGTATAATCGGTGATTTAACAGCAAAAGCAATAAAAAATCCAATATAGAAGATAATTTCTAGTTCTACAGGATACGATTGATTAGCTGATGTTTCAAAATTTAATGTTGGTTCATTAGAACTAGCTAAACAAATACCTAGAATTGCCATTAATAAAAAGGTGGAACTTCCTGCAGTGTATAAAATAAATTTTGTCGCTGAATACAAACGTTTCTTTCCTCCCCACATGGATATAAGTAGATAAACTGGAATTAATTCTAATTCCCACATTATGAAAAAAAGTAAAATGTCTCGAGAAGAAAAAAGTCCTATTTGACCGCTATACATTGCTAACAGCAGAAAATGAAATAATCGGGACTCTCGAGTAACCGGCCGAGCCGCTAAAGTAGCTAAAGTAGTAATAAACCCCGTCAGCAAAACGGGTGCTATAGAAATTCCATCTATTCCCAATCTCCAAGAAAAATCAAAAAAATTGATCCATTTAGAATCCTCTATCAGTTGGATTAATGGCTCGTCCAATTGGAAATGATACTCGAATGCATAGGTCGTTAGAAGGAGTTCTATTATACATATAGAAATCGTATACCATTTAATTACTTTATTTCCTCTATACGGAAATAATAAAATTAGAGAACCCGCAAATATTGGCAAAGTTACAACTATCGTTAACCAAGGAAAATAATTCGTAGTAAAAACAAGATACACTTGGACCAGAAAAGTGCGTGCTCAAAAAAATACATTTTTTTGAGCACGCGCTTTTGTCGGTAAAGTTAAAAAAATGTAGTCGTATTCAAGTCGGGTTTTTTGGAACGTATCAATAAGCTAGACCCATACTTCGAGTTGTTTCATGCCACAAATAAACCCGAACACTCAAGAAATCCGTCGGACAGGCGGATTCACATCTTTTACAACCCACGCAATCCTCTGTTCTTGGAGCAGAAGCAATTTGCTTAGCTTTACACCCGTCCCAAGGTATCATTTCTAATACATCTGTGGGACAAGCTCGTACACATTGAGTACATCCTATACACGTATCATAAATCTTTACAGAATGTGACATTAGATCTATCTAGAATTTTTTTTAATAAGAAAATTTCGATCTAGTAAACGTCTAAATGAATCATATATTTAGATACCAGATGAATCAATAATTTAGATTTACCAGAATTTTTCTAATCAATCTACTTACTACTTATGGATGGACTCATGGAAGAAAACCAAGATACTTTGATTTTTTATATTTTCGAAAACATGATCATATATTCTATTCTGTATAATACACGCCAATTCGAATTTATGAATATTTTAATTTGTCTAGTTAATACTACTTATCATTCATACTATTTATTCAACAAATTCGATTGATTGATACGAGTTGATTTTTTGATACGATAAATTGACGAAACAATAGCTGGTCCAATAGCTGCTTCAGCGGCTGCAATGGCTATAACAAAAATGGAGAAAATATTTCCTTTTAATTGGCGACTATCAAAAAAATCAGAAAAGGTGACTAAATTTATATTAACCGCATTAACTATAAGTTCAAGACACATAAGAGCTCTAACCATATTTTGGCTGGTGATCAATCCATAGATACCGATACAAAATAAGCAGGCACTCAAAACAAGTCCATGTTCGAGCATCATTGACCAACTCCTTATTAATTTTGATTCGTTTTAATAGAACATGAATAACAAGGCAACGTGTTCAATTAATGAGAATATAAAAACAAAGTCTGGAACAAATAAATAGATTGGGAATAGGTAAAAAAAAAGAATTTCTATTTTAGACATAACCAATTTCAAATTTTAATTGAAGGGAAATAAATGCGATAACACAGAATGAAGTTTGATTTAGATTGTTGTTGATAAGTTGATAGATCTATTATTATTGGCGCGCCACGGAAATTGCACCTATCAAACCGGCTAAAAGAATTATCGAAATAAATTCAAAAGGAAGGAAAAACTCTGTTGATAAATGAATTCCAATTTGTTCGCTATTACTTATCAAATCGTGTTCTATCATCTGGTTTGATCTTGTAGTCCAAATAATCCCGTACCATGACGTATCTGTAATAATAGTCATTAATAAACCAAACATATTTGTACAAACCAGCAAAGTAACCCCATTCCCAACGGCCCAAAGATTAAAATCTTTGTAATATTCTGAACCATTCATGAACATTACAGCAAATATGATTAAAACATTTATAGCTCCCACATAAATAAGGAGTTGTGCAGCAGCTACAAAATAGGAATTTGAGAGAATATAGAATAAGGATATAGAAACAAGAACTAATCCCAGCGAAAAGGCAGAATAAATTGAGTTCGTAAGTAATACTACTCCTATACCCCCTAAGATAAGACCTAATCCCAGAAAGACTAAAAGAAAATCATGTATAGGTCCATGCAAATCCATTATATGTAGGATAAGAGATAAAAAAAAAAAAAAATTTTCATGACCTTATTGAGACCAGACCCCAAAAATAGTTGATTTGATGATTCAAAATCAATTTCTACTTGCATTAAACATTAAATGTGTGAATTAAAGTAGGTACGATTATTGGACAAATTTCATCTTTTCTATGAATAGAGCAGCTCAAATACGAAACTATCCTTTCCTTTTCGAAATAATGTCAGAAATATTAATTAATGAAATTTCAATTCAAATTACGATGCAATTCTTAACCAATGAATAACCAGTGGATTTTTTTAATTATTGAGGCCAAACAAAACGGAAAAACTTATTTCTTTAAATCAAAACTGAACCTCAATAATTAAAAATTTTTCTTTAATCAAGGATTTACTAATTTTTTTTTTAAGTCGAATTCAAAATAGTTCGAATTGTATAATCGTCAATTACTAACATTGGTAAACGACCCAGAGCTGTTTGATTATAACTCAATTCGTGACGATCATAAGTAGAAAGTTCATATTCTTCAGTCATTGCTAAACAGTTTGTTGGACAATACTCAACACAATTACCACAAAATATACAGATTCCGAAATCAATACTGTAATTAAGTAATCGTTTCTTACGAATATCAATTTCCAATTTCCAATCAATGACGGGTAAATCTATAGGACATACACGAACACATACTTCACAAGCAATACATTTATCAAATTCAAAATGGATTCGACCGCGGAAACGCTCCGCGGTTATTACCTTTTCATAAGGATATTGAATAGTTATGGGTAAACGATTTACGTGGGATAAAGTAATCATGAAACTTTGACCAATGTACCTTGCAGAACGTACTGTTTGTTGACCATAATTCATGAACCCAGTTACCATAGGGAACATATCGTGAATATATATATAAATAGTTTTTAGTTTTGTTTATTTCTCTTGTTTGATCCAAGTTGGGAATATAGGATATCATATTCTTTTAGAGTAAAAATAGTTGAGAAGAAGTTGTTAATAATAAATTACCGAGAGAAATAGGTAAAAGAAATTTCCATCCAAGATTCAATAGTTGGTCAATTCTTATCCTAGGTAAAGTCCATCTTGTTGTGATAGGAATGAACAAGAACAAATAAGTTTTAGCTAATGTAATAATCATATTAATTGTCGGTTCAAAAACACCGTATGGTTTATTTATTTCAAAAAACTCAGAAACAAATATGTGAGTAATAGAGATATTCCAACCACCCAAATAAAGAACAGTTACAAATAATGAAGAAACTAATAGGTTTAAATAGGAAGCAACGTAAAATAAACCAAATTTGATACCCGAATATTCGGTTTGATAACCTGCTATTAATTCTTCTTCTGCTTCTGGTAAATCAAAGGGTAATCTTTCACATTCTGCTAGGGAAGAAATTATAAAAATAAGAAACCCTATGGGTTGACGCCACAAATTCCACCCCCAAAAACCATATTTTGATTGTGCCTCAACTATATCAACTGTACTTGAACTATTAGATAATCATAGTCGATTATACCATCACAGTTTCCATCGCTATTCCAGAACCGTACGTGAGATTTTCACTGCATACGGCTCCTTGAAGACCTTAAAAAAATCTAAGGATCAGGTCAGTATTTTTTTTTTATTTTCTCTTGATATGTTTATAAGATGAATAAGGTAAAAATTTTTTATACGATCCCGAATTAGACCAATTGAATTCTGTTTGTTCTGCTTTAATAATTTTCTATATTATTATATTAATTTGAATTAATATAAATTAAAGTGTTTCTGAATTGATCTCATCCTTTGATTTAATAATTAAAAAAAAAGTATTTTATTTTTTATTTGTTGAGTAATAACTAATTTTTCAATCAAATACTCATTATAAAGATATCAAGAACCCTTCCTTTTTTCGTACGAAAAGAATTATACATTAATTTATGAATTATGATATTCATTTTATCTATATAAATAGAAATATAGAAAGAATAAAAAAGATAGTTTTTCTTTTTTTTTTTTTTTACTGTAATTTATTTCTTTCTATTTTTTTTTGTCATTTCTATTCTTCTTTCTGTTTCTGCGAAGAGTCTATTTAGAAAATCAAAACAAAGGATTATTTCGTTTCCAATAGTGAGTTATTTAATTGACGGATAGGAGCATACTCTGGATCGGAATTGTGGGGAGTACTGCTTGATGATTTCTACTAACTTAAAGCCCCAATTAATATTCTTTGTCCATTATGCAAAAATATTCTTTTACATAATCTCCATTACAAATCCTTTGTGTATCTTGGTGTTTCTACTCATCCACTCTTTTTTGTTCAAGCATCGATTACGTTACGGTAATACATGTATGATAATACATACAAACGGTAGTGAAAACTCACTAATGTATATCTTTTTAGCCCGCTTCAAGTCAGGATGACTAATTACCTAATCTTGGGGCAAAGGTTTTCGTTTGCTTCTATTTATTTCCGTTCAGCTCTCCAACACTTATACATAGAAAATGAGACTTAACTTTTTTACGGCCAGTTTATATAGAAACTGTTTTCTTTCACTCATATAACTCTTGGATTTAGTTCATCTAACCAAATACTGAATAAAAACTGAATCTATTTTTTACATTTCTTCTTTTCTAGTAAGAGGATGTAAGAAATGGAGAACAGTTTATGTCTTAACGAATCGCACGTAGAGATATTGATAAAACACATAAAGTTAATGGTATTTCATAACTAATTGATTGAGCAGCAGCTCGTAAACCACCTAAAAAAGAATATTTATTATTTGATCCGTATCCTGACATAAGAAAGCCAATGGGAGCAATACTTGAAACGGCAATCCATAAAAAAACACCAATATTGAGATTCGATAAAACAAGATGAGAACCAAAAGGAACTACCAAATAGCTTATTAAAATGGATATGACTGCTATGGAAGGTCCGATACTGAATAAACGAGTATCTCCTCTAGATGGAAAGAGGTTTTCTTTGAAAAGTAATTTTGCCCCATCAGCTAAAGCTTGAAGAACTCCTAAAGGTCCAGCATATTCAGGTCCAATACGTTGTTGTAGCCCTGCAGATATTTCTCTTTCTAACCATACAATTACTAGTACACCTGTTGTGATTCCCAATACAGGAATCAAAATAGGAATAAGTATCCATATAATTCCATAAACCTGTTTTAAAAAAAACAATCTAGAAAAAGAATTGATATCTTGTACTTTTATTCGATCAATTATCATTTTAACGATCAACTTCTCCCAGAATGATATCTATGCTACCTAGTATTGTCATAATATCAGCCAATTTCATTCTTTTAACTAACTGAGGAAGAATTTGCAAATTGATAAAAGCAGGCGGGCGAATTTTAAACCTCCAAGGAAAACCACTCTGATCTCCTATCAGAAAAATTCCTAATTCTCCCTTTGGGGCTTCAATTCTCACATAGAGTTCTTGTTTCGGCAATTCAAAGGTAGGAGAAGGTTTTTTGCTAATAAATCGATAGTCAAAGTCATTCCATTCTGGATTTCTTTCTCTATCAAAGTATCGTATTTCTAAATTCTCATAAGGCCCCCCCGGAATTCCTTCTAACGCCTGTTGAATAATTTTTATGGATTCTTTCATTTCGTTAATACGGATTAGATACCGAGCTAATGAATCTCCTTCTTTTTGCCATTGTACTTCCCAATCAAATTCGTCGTAACACTCATAATGATCAACTTTACGGAGATCCCATTGTATTCCAGAAGCTCGCAGCATTGGTCCTGATAAACCCCAATTTAATACTTCCTCTCTTCCAATAATACCTACCCCCTCAACTCGTTCTAAAAAAATAGGATTTCGTGTAATAAGTTTTTGATATTCAAGAACTCCTGTTAAAAAATAATCACAAAAATCTAAACATTTATTGATCCAGCCATAAGGTAAATCAGTCGCTACTCCTCCAATACGAAAATAATTATGCATCATTCTCATACCAGTGGCAGCTTCAAATAGATCATATACTAATTCTCTTTCTCTGAAAATATAGAAGAAAGGAGTTTGGGCCCCAATATCTGCCATAAAAGGGCCAAGCCATAACAGATGCGAAGCTATACGACTTAACTCCAACATAATTGTTCGGATATAGCTGGCTCTTTTAGGTACTTGTATATTTCTCAGAAACTCTGGTGCGTTTACGGTTATTGCTTCGGTGAACATAGTAGCTAAATAATCCCAACGTGTTACATAAGGCAAATATTGTATAATTGTTCGGTTTTCCGCAATTTTTTCCATTCCTCGGTGTAAATATCCTAATATTGGTTCACAATCAATAACATCTTCACCATCGAGAGTAATGATGAGTCGAAGAACACCGTGCATTGATGGGTGGTGGGGTCCCATATTTACTATCATGAGGTCGTTTCTTGTAACTGGTATATTCATAGGTTTTTACTCGATTCATTTTTTCATGAATTACTGAAAGTAAAAATAAGTTTATTAAAATTCAAGATTTACTAAATCAAATAATTCAAAACAACCCTTCAAACTCAAATTAACGCGTTTTTGATTCGCGAATATCTAACTGATTAATTAATTGTTTATAACATAGTCTATTTTTCTTTGACAAATAAGACAGCATTCTTTGTCGTTTTCCCAAAATTTTTCGGAGTCCTCTCTGAGATAAATAATCTTTTCTGTGCAATTCCAAATGTGAAGAAAGTTTTCGTATCCTATTAGTGAGCCTTAATATTTGAAATGCAACAGACCCCCTGTTTTCTTCTTTTTCTTCGTATGAAATAACCGAAATCAATGGCTTTTTTACCATAAAATTTAATCTTCTCCTCCCCCCCACTGGTCCTATTACTAGATCTATTTTTGTTATCAATAAAAAAAGTGCTACTCCTTTTTTTTGGTATACACACTACAATAATTTTGTTAAAAATTACCAAAGGGCAGTTCATTTTTTTAATTGTGGATACATATGTACCCTTAACATACCAAAACGACTGCCATTATTGGTATCAAACCAATAGCGATTCAGACAAGCGAAATCTTCTAATCGATAATTAGGCCAAAGAAAATTTTTTAATTGAATTTTTGTATCTCTTTTGTTTTTATTCAAAACAGGTCTATTTGCCTTATTTTCATTATAAAATGTACAATTTAGAGGCATACCCCTTCGATTCATAGAATAGAAAGAAATTAGAATTCTGAATTCTTTTCGACGTCTGGGCGATAAACTACTTTCAAGAACAAACAAAGCATAATGAGTTTTAGCTCTATTTTCAGTTCTTTTTTGATGCTTTAGAATTAATTCATCATAATTATTCTTATCAATATGACCTTTTTTTCGGGCCCTTTGATTAATTCTGTGATTGCTGTGATTAACGACCGAAATAGAAATACTTATAGTTTGATGCATAATAAATTGTCCTTTCTTTTTTATAGACAGACGAACGGGTTTGATAGAGAATTGTCCCCTTTTAAACGCCTCTATACAAATATAATAAGCCTTCATGTTTAACACATTTGAATTTATTTTTAGCAATTTGCCTCTAAAAAAAAAAAAAGCTTTTGTCATTTTACTTTTCACTGCTTTTGTCTTTCTCTTAAAAAAATATATATATATCGCTTTATAAAAATTATATTTCTTTTTATACTTTTTCAAAAAATTCCTAAATATGTTCAAGTGGTTCAGTATCAAAAAGTTTTTAGTTATTTCGTTTAGTTCATTTAGTTCAATTATTTCAGTTATTTCGGTTATTTCAAAAATACAATAATTACTTTTTACTAAGAAAGGTAAGTTTTTGTTATTTTCAATGCCATTTTGATTAAAATTTAAAAGGATCCACTTGATTGATATGTTCCACGATTTTTTTTTTTTTTTATATGAATTAGAGAGTATTAAAAATTCTGGAAAAAGCCCAAGTTCGGAATTCAATATGGGGAATTTTAGTATTTCTTCATTCATTCTCATCCAATAAAAAAAATTTCTATTCGGATTTTTATTTCTAGCTATAATATTAGCTTTTACTAGATAATTATTGATCGGAATACCTACCTGCATAGTGCGTTTATTTGCGTCGTAATTAGATAAAATATATTGGTTATGATTTACTTGTAAGGGTATTTCAGAAATAAAGGAATTCTTTTTATCTTCAGACTTAATAAATTTATATGCTAAAAAATCATATTTATCTTGTTTTTTAACATTTTTTTTTTTTTCGGAGTTAAGTAATCGATTTTTTTCATATGAATAAAATTTCTTTAAATTTTTGTTTTGTACTATAGAGTGGTGGTTTACTATATTTATACTCTCTTGTGATACGAGCTGAAATAAATCATTTTTGTAATAAACTTTTAACCTATTTTTCCATTGATGGATTATTTGAGAATTGCAGAGGTTCTTATGCCTTAATTTTGAATGGAATATTGTCTGTGTTCCAATAAAATAATTCTTTATTTCATTTTTAAAAAAAAAATATGTTACATTAGATTGAAAGACAGATCTTAACTTATCCTTATCTAAATTAAAAAAGTGCAAAACCGTGTTTTGTGATAATTTGTAAAAGACATATGCTTGTGACAAATAAGATAAGTCACAAAAAACATGTAAGTTCTTATTACTAATATTAGAAAGTGCCTTGTTTATAGCGTAAATAAACTTAGTTCTTTTTTTGTTTTTTTTATCCGTTTTTTTTTTTTTTGTTTCATTATTGTAAATATAGTTATTATAGGAATTGTAGTTAATAATTTTTTTTTTTTTGAATTCAAAAAAAAAAAGTTGTACATTTCTTCTATAATATTTATAGAAAAGTTTATAGATATAGAAAAAGAGATGTGTATGTATCCCTTTAACGGACAAATTGATAAAATAAGTTGTTTTACGAATTAGTCGAACATTTTTTTTTTTGAATAGTTGTAAAAAAGTTTTTTGCAGTTCCAACATTTTCTCATCATAACGAATTTTGTTATAATTCAAATTTCTATGTAGACTTATAAATTCATTTTTATTGTCTTTTAAAATTTTTTGTATTTCCTCTATGATTGTGTTTGTTCTAGCAATTATCCTTTGTAGTTTTTTTTCTGTCAATGAAAAAGTTGTGCAATTCGTAGATTGAACGGTAATAAACGCTTTATCAATTATTTCATTATTGCTTATGAAATTTTGTTCTTTTTTGTTTTCACTCAATTCATATTTTTCGATTTTTTTCAATCTAAATAATAGAATTTGGTTTCTATTTTTTAAAAATCGAATGGTTTTACTAAACCCTTTCTTTATTTCTTTTAACCCTTTTTTAAAAAAAATTATTCTTGCTTCTTTTAAATTTATTAAAACTATACAACACGACTTTAAAAGTACTTTAAAAAGTTTTTGAAAACAAGAAGAACTTAATAAACTTTTTATGCCTTTAAATAAAATTTTTCTGTCTGGAATATAAAAAATATTTTGAGTTTTGAACTGTCCAAAAATATTTTCAGTTTCCGCCAGTCCAAAAAAATTTAAAAAATAAGAATTATTATCATTGTTAACGATTTTAGAAGTATCGTGCCAAAATTTAAGACGAAAAGGAGATTTGATCTTTATATGAATGTGGGATTGAAATACCCTTATAGGCCATTCGTTTTCTAATAATTCATACAACTTGTCATAAGAATATTTAAGATGCACTTCGTTTCCCCAATCTCTTACATCCTGGTCCCATTCAGATTTGTGAAGTAATAGGCTACGAACACTAGTTTTCACTAGTATCAATGACGGTAATATTATATATTTTCTCAGAATTGATTGTGTTAGTAATAGAAGATTTCTTCCTCGTCTAACGGCGGGCAGGTGCTCCCAAACTTTGTATACTTTTCTT